AGGGGATGTTTTGTTAATAGGAAGAAGAAAGTGTTTATAGCCGTAGCGATATAAACAAGAATACTCATCCGAGCCGCAGGAACATGTACATAGGGAATACGAGAATTTCCACCTTGTTGAAGATCTAGTGGTGCTACCCGAAGACTTAAATGAATAGCCATCGCTGTTAAGAACAACCGAGATCCAATGAGAATTTGCGCGTAGCTCCTGGTCTTTGACATCAAAAAAGAAGGTTGTAATAAAGAAAGGGGGCTAGGGACCCTTCTATCGGTATCGGGCGTTTGGCTTCCTGAGCTGGGAGGCCCCTGTGGGGGAACGCGCGTACATGAAGGCTTGCTCTCCTCACACCTTTCATTCTTTCTCTTCTTGTTCTTTATGCATAGATATATGACTGAGATACAGATTATGAGAATAAGAGAAAGAAATGGGACAATGGAAAAGGAAAATGGATCAAGTGGGCTTGGGACATCGCCGAGAGTATGAATATACGAATACCAATTATGACACCAAGTCTCGTACACTCGACATATCTCAAGGGGGCTAAGCCTAAGGTCTCCGCCGAAAGTGTTAATATACCAATTCGAATAATGATGAATTAAATTCGTGTACTCTTGATTAAATTAAGCAGAAAGTCTAGCTTTCTTGGGAGAAATTCCGCAGGAGTGCAGTCCAATTGCCTTTGGAGGGATTGGATATAGCCGATATATTCCGGTGTAATGGTTCCACCCAAAAAATCATGACGTAAATTAATTAACAGATAATTTCACTTGCTCAACTTGAAGATGGTGAGAGCTTCTGTTATGTCTCCTGGGATGGAGACGGTATAGCTGTCAAGAGGGTGGTAATGATCCATAAAGTTATTCATATTTCCTTGTCCTTGCGGTTGCCTATTCATAAGATCCGGAAGAAGAGTCCTTGACCCACCAACCCCAATCGGGATCCCATCCAGAATTTCCCTCGATCCAGACGCTCCAGATGCATCAATTAGATCTCTATTCATAAATAAGTTGAGATATTGTAGTTTCCGCTTCTCGCTCTACAAATGAGGGAAGACTAGCCGGTATTAGGTATGAGTTCGTTCTGCGGCGCCATCGGCGAAATCAATAGGAGCAGAAGACCTTTGGATGAAATCCTGTTCCTGAACGGAGTAGCTTACTCGATAGAGGAAATAGCGGACTGATGGTTCACTATCTAACTACCTAGGTATTTGATAGAAGAGGAAAGGATGAAATAGAGTAAAGACAATCCTATACTCTTGCTCTTCTCTCCCCTCTTTCTACCTAAGATAGGAACTACTTTCTTCCTTCTTTCTTCACTTATGACATTTCCGAGAGCATCGGCTTCATTCAACTCATAACTCAATCAACTGAAGATAGCAGACTCTACCAAGTAAGCAACTCTTCGTCCCTTACTCTATCTATCCGCCTCAAGAACGACTTCCCCCTTGGCGCCAAAGAGACTTATTTACAATCGCTGATGAAAGGAAGGGAATAGATATATTCGAAAGGAATTAGATAGGGGGTGGAAAGATAGCTCGCAAGACTGAGAGGTTTCAGAGATCTCATTCTTCCTGTAGGCCCTATCCCTCCCTCAATGGCATTCCGAGGTTAGGAGCGAGGGAAGTCTTCCACGAGACGCACTCTTTAGAGAATTGGCCTTTCAACGATCGGAATCGGAGGCCATGGACGAGATCTATGGATTTGCTCACTTCCACCGCTATACAAAAAACGAAAAAAAGGTACGATTGAAACATCTATGAAGGGGAATCTACTTTTAAACTTTCGCTGATATATCCAGACGAAAAGAGATCCATTTGAAGGAAATCAGCTTCCATCCTTTTTGGATCAATACATAAGGACCATCTCACTTACGGTGGCATTTATCCTCTGAAAGAGGCGCCTTATAACGCTACTTTTGAGGATCAGAACTAAGGGCTATCGTGCTCTTTATCTAGATGAAAGAGGCAAATTCTGAGAAGTCTGATGTCGATACCACAAGACTGGCTGGTGTAGGCCAATTCTTTCTTCTCTTATGATCTTTCTGTTGATCTCGGGGGATGGGCTCGAGGAGTGGCTTCACTTTATTGGCCGAGGGGCCCTCTTCGGAATTGGCTCGGAATGTAGTCCTCAAGGGAAGTCCTTTCTAAAAAGGCGAGTTGATGAATTGGTTTCAAAGACCTGGACTCCTCTAATCCATTAGGGATTCGCTACAAGGCAAACCCGTCAAAAAGAAGAGGACAACTACGCCAATTCACCACTAGGAAAGGGCCAAAGCAAGAGAAAGAACGAACTCCTCTACGTAGTCTTTGACTCCGCTCTTCCCAGTCTATCCGACAGAGCAAGATTAACGCTTGAAAGCGACTCTTCCTTTCTGTCCCGTGAGTCCAGTCATTCCAACGACCGGCCGATCATGAGCATACAGAAGAGACAGAAGGAGCGCAATCCGCAGACCTCATTCGTATATTAGACCGTTCACTACAGGAGTTCGGGCCCCAACCCCCTTCTCTTGACTTTAGGGATATTAACGATTCAGTTGACGAATCTAGTAACCAAAGGAGATTAGACCACTTTCAAACCGTACATCAGTCATACTATAAGACGTTGCGTGCTACCCACCCGGGCAGCACTTCACTCCCAAGGGGTACATAGAGTTACAGTATTCAAATCAAAGGCAAAGGAATACTCCAGCTACTGAGCTTCTCCTTACCAATCCTTTCCAAAACAGAGCGGCAGCAACCAAGCTACAAAACCACAGAGCTACTGATTGAATCAGATTCATCAACTCATTTCAAAACACATCAAATTTCAGGGAGTTTACTTCCTTTATTCCAATTCTTAGGTGAATTCCCTGAGTTATTATCAGGGATTAACTCTTCTTTTCTCATCCATTCACTAAAGTTTGACTCCTCTTTTCTCAGTCAATCAAGGGAATTTCTCTCCTAGAGCTCAGTTATTCTCAGTGATTGAAGTCAAGGATTCGTTAGTCTTGGACCTGAGAGTAGTTTGTCTTCTTTCTTTTCCTTACTTCCCTGTCAAGAAGAGAAAGAAGACCAGCTTTAAAAGCAGACTTTCAGAGGATTTCGTTTCGGTTCCCCTTTCTTTCGTTTAGTAGTTCTTCGTTGACTTCCCTTTTCAAGAGCCAGGAGCCGAAGGCGAAGGAGGCCGCTGAAGGAAAGAAATATACTGGATTTGACCGGTTGCCCCTTTCTCTAAGTGAGTCAACACCTCGAAGTCAGGATCCCTTGAATCAAAAGAGACATCCTTTCAATGGTCGTGTAAAGTCGATCTAAAAGACATTCTACTAATACGGTAAGGTGAAATTCGCAGATTAGGAGTTGTTAGGAAGATCTCTGGGATATCGGCTAGGATTGAATAAATGAACATTCGACAATTAAGATAAAACAAGATCGCGCTAGGCGGATAAGCGGCTAGAAAGATCATAAGAAAAGGAATTCGATTTTGAATTCAAAAGACTGAGACGAAAATGCAACTCACAACGCCCAGAGGCGGCTCTATCAACTCTTTTGTCACCGCTTTGCGTTCTGTTTGTCCGGGCTACCTTACTTACACAATTACCGTTGCACCTAGCAAACCGCTATCTCACCACTCGCTCAATGACCCCATCTCGCTTCGTTTACTTTAAAGTCGTGGGTAGGCGTGCGCTATCAATCATATTGGATCTGGCATCATTTGTTAACCAGAGACTACCGTTGGTGCTTTCGCATCCCTGTTCCCCCCTTTTCCTCCAAGAAAACCTAGAACTCTGTAATCCATGAAACTCTCCCTCCTCAACCACTTCCCAATGACTGCGCTACCCAGAGAAGCCGAAAGATGGCATTAGAGCGGAATAGAGTTGCTACACCGTTTGGCCGCCTCTCTACGAAAGATGTGGTTTGTTCAGCGCCGTATCCAAGTGAATCAGAACGCGTTCGCTATACCGATAAAATATAGCATGCCTTTTTCTATTCATCTCGATCCATTGAACTGGCATTTTGTTCTACTCCACTACCGACGAAATATACAAAAATATAGCATTTTGTGGATCGTACTGCCCAGAAACAAGAAAACATACCAAAACGAACAAGAACAAAGGAACTACTCTGAAGCCGATCATACTCTTGAGTCTGCTTTCGACGGAGGATCTTACTTACACTTACTTGGCTCTATCCCTTTCCGGGAGAAGAAATACTAATTTGACCAGCTTAACATTCGAAAAAGAGAACTTATCCTTAATAATCTGGAAAAGAAGAGGAGCTACAGAACTCCCTTAGCTCATAACTCTGAACTCAAAGCTCCGGTAACTCATTGGCAAAGAACAGCCTAGCTCAATAGCTCATTAGGGGACATCGGATCAGCCTTGCCTTATAAAAACGAAGGAAAGGCGAAGGCAGAAACTAAGTCCCTAACTACGAACTAAATTACGTGGCGGTTGATCGATAGCAGCAGGGAAGCAGCGCAGGAGGTGACCTCAGTGATATAGAGATTAGGGGTCAGCACATGTCACCCTTATTCATTTCATATGCCTTTAGCAGTAGTTTGCTAGGCCTCCTCTACCATGATAACGGGGTCGGACTACGGATCGTCAAGCCCCTTTCATACGTAAGCTAAACCTACGCTTGCTGTCATGCGATGATTATAGATAGAATGAGCACCCGTGTGTAGATAAATCATGGCTAGGACTCCCCTCCGATCGCTCTCTTTAGCCCTGCTAAATGCCTAAGGGAGAGAGGAAGAATCTATGCTATTGATTTATATGCTCCAACTCTTCTTAATAAGCAATTTGTCCCATTCCTCGAAAGAGGTGGCACTTCTTATTCACTAAACTAAAGGGAGTCCCCTTACTGTACTTAGAGAGAGCTCCAATCTTTGCGGGATTCAATAGAATCACTCCTGTCCGGTACGCTGCTCGCTAAGGGATCCCCTTTCTTCTCAATAGGGAGGGAGGAAGATTCATCTTGGTTGGGCGTGAGCACTTCTATTGTTGCTGCGAAGGTGAAGATACCCACGGAGCGGTAGGCTAAACCGGAAAGGGAGATCTACGGAACACTTTATGAAAGTTCAAGTGTAGGTGCCTTGTTCCCTTGACTGACTGCCTATCACTCGTTCACCCTTAGGGCGTATGTTGATGATTGCTACCACTTCATCTGGCATAGCTTCATTTGTTAACCCAATACTATACTATGCCTATTGTCCGAACTCAGACTCAATCCTTCCTTCCCGAAACAATGAATAGATGTCCATCCGAGAGTGGAAAGTCATTGGCTGTACCGGTATGGCCTTAGCTCTCGGGATGACTTCTGCTAAAGAAAGTAGGAGAACCAGTGCTCACTCTCTCTCTTCATCCGAGAGCATAAGTTCGGGGTCCTCTAAGACGTCAGTAGGAGCATCATTCGTTCAGAGAGAGAACCGGTTGGCTGGTTCAGAGAGCTGTTATGGGTTCACTACTGAGAAGGTAGCTAGTTCAGGCCGAGCAAATATGTGATGTCAGTGGCTATTCCAATTCCCTTCCTACCTATGTAAGGCAGAAGCTGGAGTGGGAAAGCAAGTTCGCACATAAGGAAAAGCTTTATCCGATGTGTCACGCAAGTGTTGACTTCGTTCATGGAGTTCAGTACCAATGCTTTCCCCCGGGGCAGGTTGGTTGGCTTACAGGCAAAAACGAAATGGCATGTCCCGAGCGGCTCTAGGAAGAGTGGATCTACTAAATGACGTATATAACACTAGCAGCAAACTAAAAGCTTAGGAGTCTTAGGCAGAGAGTGAGACTGCTCAAAATGCTTACAAAGCCGTTCCAGACCCAGCGCAACGAGAGACGGCTCAAGGTGAGACCACCAAGACTGCTAATAAAGTATTGACTAAAGATGAACTGGATACAATCCGAGAGGAAGTCAAAGCGAAACAGTCTAAACTTGACGACCATAAGCCTTATCAGAAAAAGAAAAATGGAAGGGCGGTAAAGGCCCAGGTAAACCTCCGCATCCTCCACCCAAGCCACCACTGTAATAGCTGCGAGTAAAGGCCCGGTCCCCCTTTAAGGCCCCAAACGGCTGTTTTAGTTACTGGAACCTGGTCTTTCGGGAAGCTTATACAGTAAGGCATAGACCTCCTAATGCGCTTTCGCGATGTGCTGGCCTATTTGATTTTGTGTTTGTACGAGTAAGGTTGAAGGGAATTCGCCTCCAACCCTTTCCGAGACTGCTTTCCAGTTAGGCGTTTATAGGACAACTGCAAAAGTAGCAGCTTTCCCAGGGAGTTTCCGGTTAGTTCGAACTGCTGTAGTCAATACTGCTTTTCCGGGGCTACCTTACCCGTATGCTATTAGAAAAGCGCATGCTATATCAATTCAAGGACGAGAGCGCTGCTCATCGACGCACGCAATAAATACTATTAATTTACATTTCATGTTCGGGCTAGCTCAGCAGGAATAGACGGAGAACTTTCCCTTTGCTTACTGGACAAAGCTCAATCACACCATTACTAGCAAAGCACAGCGCCAACCTTGATCATAGGCCGGTGAGATTTAATTGATTAGCTCAGAAAGAGGGCAAAACAAACTTCCAGTCCAGAAGGATCCAGGCTATCGCTTTCAACCGGGTTGGTTCCAACCCCCGTATGCCAGCCTCAATCCATCAATGGTAGTTCGCCAGGCCCGATCTAACTATTTAAAGGGGAGTTAGCATCATCAATCTATCTGGTAGTTCGCTTCAATCATCAAGCTTGCCACTACTCTATTTCTATTCCGCCTTCCCCTTAAACGGTACCACGAGAAAGATTTTTTTAAACGGGTGCATACGTTGCTGTACTCCTCACCTATGTCTTTCATCAATTCACAAAACTATGCTACCAGAGCAAGCTTTGGTTATGGTTTAGCCCTATTATATAGTTAAACTCTCCTGCCTGCCCTGTCTTCGTCAGAAGAGAAAGAGAAGGCATAAAGAGAAGAGAAGGAGACATGGGAAAGGTGGCACAAAGCGGCCTTGCCGAACAAAGACGGATTGAGGGCGGCAAAATAGAATGAAGAGTCCCGCATGAAGGGAGCTGGTAGTAAGGAATGGGAGTCAGCACAAAGAGAAGGCACATCAACCTTCGGCAAAGCCAAAGCTCGAAATCTGTCGTCGATCAACTCCACTAATTAAGGTTTCAAGCGGTTCCTAGCTATAGGAGCATCTTTTTATTTAATAGACAGATAACCCTTGCCTTACTAATAGAAAAGCTTACGCCGTCCTTACTAGACAAGTTCGGCTTAGACTTTGAGGGAGTCGGATAGGCACAACCATCAACGAGACCATAGCCAATAGGCTTCTTGCAGAGGGGAGACATCCACAGATCACTTCTTTATATGAATTGGCTGCCCCTATTATATTATAGGGGATTCTATAAATAGAGTTAGACCACCTGCCACTTGATCACCGAATTTCATGTTCACAGAGGGCGAAGAGGCGGGGCCGGACTATTTCGGCCCAGACTTACCGAAGTTTCTTGAGTTTAGTCTGCACGAAAGGTGTATTGCTCTACGAAGCAAGTAGTTAGGAATGAATGAATCGATGAATTCGGTCCTTTAAGCATTCACCCAGAGGCATCTTCGGATGGGATCGTAGAATACCCCCTTTCGCTTTCAACGAATGAATCAATTTAGATGATCGACACTGGAAAAGACGTCTTGGCGAGAGGTACTGAAAGTCAACCTTTCCCTAATTTTCAGTACAGACGCGTCGGATGTATGTAAGCTAAGTGTGGGCACCACCATCCTGGTTCTTAGCGCGTGGACGGTCAACCAGTCTGAATCTCCGCCAAGGTGGAGATTTTCAGTGCCTTTGTTTTCCCACATGGAAAGCATTAAGTGGTGGGCCATTTCCTCCGAGCAATTGACTTATTCCGAAGATGGGGGTAAGGGCGGATACTCTTTATACATTCTATCTTTGTAGCAAGAGGAGATCATAACTGCACCTTGACTACTATGGGTAAAAGTCCACAGATGTCAGATCCTGAGACAGGGTATATCGAGTGCAAGATAATGGAATATCATAGGCTTACGGCTATAGCTCTCCTAATGAGAAATCCGTTCCCCAATTGCTCCTAATGTGTCAAAGCCTATAGTCCTTCCTTACCACTTGCTCAAGCACCTGCTCTCGTTTCGTTCCTTAAGAGTTGGTATGCAGAAACTAGACTTTGTCCCCTCAAAAAAATAGCTTCATCAATAGGTCGTGCGAGAAAGACTAGCAAGAGTTGGTTCATATTCGATTCTTTAATAGAAGTCAATGGTGATTTCATTCATATTCCATGGGAATGCTTTCCGAATGGGACGCTGTCATCTTTGTTTCGGTTTAGAGATTCCTTTCGTTCATAAACAGAATAGGGATTGGCTTCTCTTGATCAGACAGAAGGGGGAGTTCCGTCTTAGCTTCATTTATGAACCATCACGTACGGATGTTTCCGCATCAATTGGTAGTTCGCCACAATTCATCTATCGCCATAAGAAAGCTCCTTTTTTGCCAGGGCCGCTCTGTTCTTGGAGTGCCACCTTACAATTCTATTTCACTACTCGGGGCAGATCTATCAATGGGAGTTCTCCATCTCAAGTGAAAGTTTTCGTAGTAGAAGAAAGCTAGTCCTTACGAAGGAGTTCTGTTCTAAATGAGCTGAGGATGTCCTTGAGTTAATGCAGTTCTTGAAGCGCAGGACTCTTTTTTTCACAACACAATAAAGAAGATCTATTTGCCTTAAGCCCTTCCGACACCCTTAACTCCACGGACAGTCTCCCTCCCCAAGCGAGACTGCCCTAACTGCCATTAAAGAAGGGAAAGCATACTGATAGTCTTTCATCGTCTTAATCCCTTATTTCCAGCCGACTTCTTTTTATCCATAATAGAATTGGTAGCCGACATCCTAGCTCCCCGGGGGGAGGGATTGAGGAGCCTGCTTTTGACGTTGCCGACAGCCACCAATCGACAGGCCTAGCAAGACGGAAGGCTAAGACTGAAAGGTCGATCTTCTGTCTTGCTTATTCCTCTTTTCAATCCCATATCTATAGGCGCCTACTCTTCCATCAGACCAGCTATCTCCACGGGTTCTCCTACTCTTGGGAGCAGGGATCACCCTAAATCCACTTAAAGCTTGGGAGAGCCTAACTCAAATATGGTTCCTTCTCTATCCGTTAATGTCCTTGTTTGTAGCCGACATCTTCTTCTTTGATTGCCTACTTTTGGCGGTTTTCTACTGTTGCTGCTTCTTCGTACAAGGCTTCTACTTCTGCTTCTTCTTCTACGGCTTCTTCCCCCCACCCGACTCCCCTATCTTGCTTGCCTCCGGAAGCCCGGATTCCATGGTACTAGGAGAATGAAATACGGATAGCTCTCTTTCGGGGCTGAAATAGAGTATATGACTTGGAGACGCGTACACTCTGATTGTTGTAGAATCCCAGCATTTTCTTGAGTGATGAGCGAATGAAAGGATCAATGCCCTAATGGCCTGACCCGGTGACCCTATTAGGCGGCTTACCAACTAGCTCGCCCACTTTTTCGGGAAGGAAAAGAGATCATATCTGTGCCGGTGGACTCCTAGCTCTAAGACTATTGAAGCAAGCAATGCCAAGTACAAGGAGAAGGAAGCTTTTAATGCTTTCCCAGGTCTAGACTAGTTATCCTCTAGAATAGAAGAGGATTCGCCTAACCCAGAGAATAGTGGTTTGGGCTATAGCCTAATCAATCCCATCTTGTTCACGAATTTAGTATCCCTTTGTTCCAGCCCAGTCTCAAGATCTTTCATTTCAGTTCTTTAGCTCTAAGGAGGTTTCTTTTTGGCTTTCTTCCCCTTCCCCCCGAGCCTGCTAACTACAGTGCTGGATGGTGGGCGTGAGCATATATTAAATCAATCTCAAGTATTGGCATAGGTACCGCCCATGGGAATTCCTCTTTCTCGCTCCACCTTCGGATTCTGCCTTGAGCATTTCGCTACTGAACTATATCTTAACACTGCTAGATCGAGATGATCACACAAAAACCTGGATCGATGAAATAAGCCTTCAAAGGGCTCCGTTCGGGCCTATCTTTTGATAGTCCCTGAACTCGCATTCGTCTTGTCCTTCCTGATTCACCCCATTCGAGATGAGCTAATGAACTTCTGAACTCTTTTCTTTGATTTTGACAGATACACTTCGTCGCTTTCCTCAACCCAGCTAATCAACAATTGGGAAGTCCATTTACTCATCCCAAGAGTTCAGGAAAGGGAACAAAAAAGAGCAAGACACGCTTTGCCTCCCTGGAATGCTATATATCGTGAGGTTTCTCTCCTTGACTTTCGTCTATTGCTGCCGATTGATCGAACTACTCTAGCTACTAAGGCTATACCCCTAACAACAGCCCCATATCGAAGGCATACTCTAGGACGTTTGGGAATATCCTAAAGAATTCCCTACACTGCTTTCAGTTGAGGAGATAAATTATATTACAACGGCTAGAAAGCGCATACTAGTTCAAAGGAGAAGCTTAGAGGACACCCGCGATGAGGACTTCGAAAGTCTTTTATCAGTTTAAGGCTTCGTTGCCCCGTGAGCTACTTACTTTCTTTCACTATTTCTTCCTTTGAGCAAGGCAAGTGCAGATGATAGAAGAACGAACAAAGGATTCAGGCCCGACTCCAATACTTGACGGATAGAAGCAATCTTCCCCACTTGATTCAGCTTGAAAGCGGAAAAGAAGCGACTTGAACACTTCCTTCAGCGGGAAGCCTGATGGAATGCTTTCACGCCCTAAGAAGGAGTCCCGAAAAGAGAAGAGGTTGCTTCGCTTCCTAAGAATCATTCCTATTCCTAAACTTGCTCACTACCCTTACTGAGACGGCTAACAACCGTCTTAAAGTGAGATTTTCATTCAGTTTATCCTTCGACTGAGAAAGTTTCTCTTTCGGCTGAGCCTTTGGTCGAGTCCCTATTCTATAGGATATATTTCAAGAGCCCTTGCTATATAGACACTTTGTTGCAAACAATCCCATCTCTCTTTTAGTGATAGCTCCATCCTAAACTTCGATTGAATGAAGTCCTTCTGAACTGGAATCATGAATTGGATTCGAACCAATATCTGCCCTATCGGGGGACTTCCCTGTTATGTTAGTCGATCGCGATCCCGGGAACATCACTTACTGTCTTATCTTAGCTAGGGCCGCCAACTTCACAATTTAGATTAGTAAACCATCTCCCCTCTGCCGATCTTCTGAGGCCCCTGCAGCCGACTTATGGCTATCTATCAGCAAAGCAAAGGAGGGAGCTAGGAAAAGAAGGAAGCAGTCCTTCCGCTGCACGAGCATCGACAAAGAGAGAGTTTAGAGCAATTAGGCCAATCCAATCACCAGAAAGAGCGAAAGGGAGATGAGAAGCTAGATCAAATCTAAAAGAATCCCAATCCTAACTGACCCAGATAGCATAGAGGGATATGGTGTTTACCTAGCTTGAGGAAGAAAGAAGAGGCTCTTTCGGGCAGCCATCTCCTACGGGTTCATGAGCAGCAACGAAGTGAGTCTCCCCTCCATACCATTAGGGAATTCTCTTTCAAGCAGGCAAGTAGTCCACAGCTGGTTCACCGTCAACAACTGGATCAATTCATTCAATCGACGAACTGGTCGGGATGATAACCAGAGATTTTTCTGTTCTTGAAGCTCAATCACTAAGGCAGGCTGCTTTCCGAGTCTCCCCATTTCCGTCTTTTTAAAAATGGGGATCCCCCCTCTCTATCCCCTGCTAGCTGGATAAGGTAGGTTGTTTTCTCATAGTATCCATTTCGAGATGGTGGATCGGGCTAATCAGACTAGTCTTGTCTGGAATGGAGGGATGTTTAAGAATTCCTTTGTTTGGTAGTAGGTATGGGGCACGCTTCTTTCAGGGGACAAGCTACCTGGCTAGTTGACTGTAGGTTTAGATAGAGCACGCTAGCATAGATTCTAACTCATTTTCTATATCCGGTCTTGGTCTTCTTCTTGCTAGGCGAGTGGGCTTTGGTGGATCCGAGCCACCAATACAATAAAGGGGTGCCCCGGGATTGTTGTAAATCACTAGGAGGGATAAGAATGTATGAGCTGTTAGCTCTTTTTGCCTAGTAGCAGTAGCGCTAAGCTGTCTTCTCTTTGTAATGGGGAGAGCTGGATGGCGAACGGGGTCTTTCTTTGGGAATTCTTAAACCGGGGGCCATCTCCATAAGTTCTTGCCGAGGACTCGTCAGAACAGTCCTTCCCTTCCAGCCGACTACACACTGAACTTCCCCGCGAAGGGGACCCTCTCTTTAACATTATCAGCTCCAAGGCTGTCAAGTAGAATTCACGGGCCGGCCGAATTATGTCATTTTTTGACTAATATACTGAGATCATCCCGAGTTACTATATCTCCGGAGCTGATCCTTTGAGCAAGGCTTTGTGCAAGGTCGAACCAGGTGTATCGATCACAAATAAGGAAATAGAGATGATCATAGAAAATGTGAAATATTTGATAGGATCCATTTCAGGAACGTGGAATGTAAGAGAAATGCAAATGTTATAACTCCAGTACGTCAGGAAATAGTGAATAAAACTCCCCGCGCTCCAGGGTTATAATGATTCCCGAACAGCTTTTGCGATAGCCTTTCAACATTCAACATTTGTATTGGACTGACTTGAGCCGCGGGGGAGGCTGGGAGTTACCCGGATGGTAACAGGGTCGTACGCCTGGAACAAACCAAAATGATTCCTGGATTCGGAAATGAGAGGAATGTCACCCCATCGACTGAGAAAGAAATCGGCGGTCTATCGATTCGAGAGCTAGCCGAATAGCTTAGCTATCAGTGACATATGCAAACGACCAGTTCGTAAGTCAAGTGATGGGCAAATACACGCATGATCGGGAACCAGACGTCGGGATCAGCCAAAGGAAGACTTCCCACCTTAACCTTACCGAGAAGTGGAGGAAGCGGATCTGTGCAAGCATTCCATTCCAAGAAAAGAAAGTAGGCTCGCCCCGTGGGTCCTTATATCGGCCTATCCCTCAGTCCGGTATGCCGGTAATCTTGTTTTCGGTCTAGCCCCGTCTTGATGTATTCCCTTTCTCCTCGTTCTGTTTGGCCAGTGGTCCAATCAGTTCTTGTCGTATATCCATGGGCTGGTTTCCTTTTTTAGGACCATTGTCCGTAGCCTTTCTTTGTGACTTGAGGATGTCAAAGCTCTGTCTCTTCATTCGGTAACCAATCCGTCTAGTCTTTGTTGTCGTCTAGTGGTCCATCGTAGGTAAAGTGCGAAATGTAGTAGAAGAAGGTTCCATCCTCTCTCCATCCGCTTTCGTACCTCTCTTTCCGGTTTGCTATGCTAGCCTTACAAGTCAAAGTATTCCAGTGGGCCTACGCTTTCCATTAGCAGAAAAAGCTGTACAAGTGGTATCCGTCTTCGATGTAGTACAATCCGTTGTTTTCGTATAGCCAGGGACCGTGAATTGCTTGATCCTTTGTAATTTATCCCTCCTTCTACTTGATTTATTCAATAGTAGACGAGGATGGCATCGAATTATGTTGGAGGAAGGGAAAAAGCCCTGTTAGCAGGAAGAATTAGACAAAAAAATACTGTTTGCGAGGAATCCACTGTTTTCGCACCCTAATCAATAGGTAAGGGTAATGTGATGATAGATATCACATTACCTATTTTATATTATATAAGGGTAGGCAACGAAACACACAGGTTTTTTTTTTATTCCACTACTAGAGACTATTTCCTATAACCAACCTAATTCCTGTAACCAAACCTACTACTTTAACTAGTACCAGCACGGGGAGAACCTTTACCTCAAACTAGTTCCTATTACCTGTGGCTACCCTAATATCCCGTTACTGTACGGGAGCGGAAGCGAGAAAAGCAGGTTTTTTCATCTGCTAGCATTGTGGTTTGGAATCGATTCTTTATCAATAGCCCACCCTTTCTTTGAACCTTGTCGATGATCTAACTTAAAGATATGAACTGAGTGCCATTTGATGAGTAACTGAGAACAAAGGAGAGGGATATGGAAAGAATGAAGTAATGAAAGAGGAAGTCATTGCTAGTAGTAACGACTTGTCACGATCCATTGGTTCATATAGAATCCATGTCCTAGGTGTATCAAAAAACATTCTTTTCGCTAAGCGTATATAATAAAATAGAGTGAAAGGGTCCACCCCGAAAGCAAGGGGATACTAACTAACAGCTGAGTCCTCTCCGAACCGCAGGAGATAGTTGCCCATCATACGGCTCACCAACTTCACTTGCCTCTATGGGAGGCGCGCTCCGGGCAGGTTCGGATCACTTACAATACATGGCTCTACGAAGGTGGGTTAGGAAAGTTTTCAATATGATTCTTTTCCTCTATTTCTTCGATGAGAAATGCGAGTCTGTTTTGTCCACTTTCTCCATCCCCCTCTATCAAAATGAGAAAAAAGGCATTTTTGATTCTTATTCCCGTGTTTGATCTCTTCTCCTTCGGACCCTCGCTCGTTGTCACCTATGTTGGGTTTGGAACCCTGTAGAGAATGAAGAGGGGCCAAGGATCTTCCTCTCAACAGTGCTTTTCGAGGCCTCCCTGAACCTGAATAAGTAAGGCCCCGTTAGCCTGGGCGAAGATGGGGATAAAGAGTAAGGATTGAAGCCCCCTTAGCTCTGCCAGGCACTGGACAGGGGTTAGCTTTGTAAATGTGTAGAGCCAAGTGTAGTGTGGTGTAGTAGTAGGCACTTCTAGGCCCCTTCCCGGCTACTGGATTACTCCAGTCGGGTACTACGGACCCTCTGCCATCCATTGCAGCGGAGCCCTTTCATGAGCAGGGGGGCTAAGCACAGTTCTTTGAATCAAACGTTGAATGAAATCGATTCTTTTTTAGATATCAAAATCTAAATCGGATAGGATAGATGGATGGATCTATATTTCTATTCATATATATTACTAATCAAAATGGATTTCTGTTGTAGCGTAGCAAGAAGCCCCAAATCCTTGATTTGGCGAGGAAAGGCTGCACTGCTTTGGGCCCAGGAAGCGAAGGGAATGAGCTCGGCTGCTTCTCCTCCACACTTATTTTTCTCCGTTCCGCATGCGCTTCGCGCGCAATTGGCGCTTTGCTCTCCTCTTATTCTTCATTGGACGGTTCGGATGGACTTCGCCGTTCTTTCCCAACTAAAATAGAAAAGGTAGGTTATAAACCTCGAGATGTCGATTCGTTTTCCGCCCCCAATGAGATGGGGAATTTCTAACCCCCTATTTAGACTTTCGGGCCCTTCATCTTTCTGAATCGAGACCCGGCCCGGCTCGCGTCGTTCCAACAACCGGCGGGGAGCACCTCAGTATACGATCGCGCGCAGTAACTGGGAGTCCTATTACACTTAAGGCCAACTTCAATTCACCAAACCAAGGTTCATCTCGTGTACTGATTGTGGACTCGTACAAGGATATTGAGTAGACGGTTGATGTATCAGACTCGACCCTATCTTTCGTAGCATGCATTCCCATCCGTGTCGCAACTGATTCGGTAAGCTACGTGTCCGGTGCACGGAGAACTGCCTTCGGTCCCCCAAACTGACTTACTCGTGGCAACCTTCCGGCCGCCCAACGACCTATAACGCTAGTCACTACTCCCACTAGGGCTAGTAAGTCAGCCCCACAACCCAAAGCGGCGAAAAACAAATAGAATTTGCTATAAAAGCCGGCTAACGGGGGTATTCCTACGTATGAGAACATAGTAATGGAGAAGGTAATAGCCAAAATAGGATTCGTTTTGGCTAGAGCGCCCAAATCCGCTATATATTTGACACGGGTTTGCCGTAATGCTGAAACTATGGCGAATGCATCTATCGTCATTGGTGCATAAATAAAGATACCAATTAGTAGTGATTGAATTCCTTCTATGGTTCCACATGAGAAACCAATACGAATATAACCTACATGTCCAATTGAACTATGAGCTAGAAGTCTTTTGACTTTCGTTTGGGCCATGGCGGCCAGTGCTCCTAAGATCATAGAAGCAATGCTGCAGAAAAAGAAGATTTGTTGCAATGTAGCTCCATAAGAACCATAAATAGAAAGACGTGAAATATTAGCAGAAATAGAGATTTTAGGCGCAATAGAAAGGAATGCTGTAACCGGGGTGGGTGAACCCTCATAGATATCAGGTGCCCACATATATAGAGTCAAAAGAGATATTGAGTCCGAAGGGGAGGGGGGTTTTCTTCGGGGCTCGAGAGATGGAATAGAAAGGGCCCCACAAGTTTTGAATTCGCCGCTGGGGAATTCACACGAAAGGGAACGAGGAATTCTCAACGAAAAAAGTGCTCTCTGAACCGAACGTGAAAGTCGTTTTCCATCAGACGGCTGTTCCCGTAACTCTACTCTCGACTTGGATTATATATCCAAAGGGGTCCGCTCTCGGCCATTCCACACGCTGCCTAGCAGAGGCGTGGTTATCTGAAGTGGATTCTCTCTTTTGTAGTAGATGCCGAACCTGCTGTGCCCCATTGACTAAGAAGGGGGCGGGCGCAGCAGCTACATGGACCCCTTCCTTTCTGTTGTTGCCAGCGCTTTCCCGGGCCGAGCCGGAATCTTGTAAAGGGCAGGCAAAGCCCGAAGGCTGCTATCCCAAGCCGGCCAAGGGATGACAAAAAGAGGTTCCTGTGTTGCACTGAAAAAAAGGACCTAAGAGTTGAGCGTCTTCTCTTAGTCTCTTAGGTTTCTTCCTCCCGCGCCCGCCGCCCGGCCCGCGTTACGTTATAGGGGAAGATTAGCAAAGCGGGAAAAGACAGAGGGAGGGGGAGCAGCATCTTATTCTCTTCGCGATCCGGATCGGAGAAGCATTCGGAACGGGCTCCGCGTTCATTTCGTTGGCAGAAAGGATCCAATCCATAAACACGGAAACGAAACAAAGTTCGTTCCCTTTCGTCAAGTAGGCATACGAACCACTTTGCCTTAGACTCTATTGGAAGAAAGCAAAGAAGGAGGCGGAATGGAGAAAGGAAAGGGACAAGGGCGGTCTTGCTTGGCGCGAAGGCTGCTGGTTCGGGGGTAGAGTACTAAAGGTCCTCGGACTTCCAGGCGGTTTTTCTTTTGGGCAGCTGTTCACCGTTGGATCTCGCCAATACAGCCCCCTATAGTTTTCGTTACCGAGATATCTTTTTTTTTCATTGTTCCCAGGGATTTTTTGGGTAATCTGCTCCCATGCTGCAAACAGTCAAATCTGAACTGAACCTTGTCGCTCTTCTTTCCTTGCGAGCAGGAAGCACACCAGCAGCGTGCGTTGCGTGATTCTACTGTGTTTTTTGCACTTGACTGGGTGGACAGTTGACCGGAAGAGAACTTCGATTCGCCCGGCCAGCAGGCGGGCGGCGTGCTTATCTTGTGTGACAAGACTACAGAGCGAGTGGCTCTTCTAGGCGGGCAACTGTGTGACAAGACTACAGAGAAAGCGGCGCTTTCGTCTAACATGCTATGGTCTCAACGCCCTTACGAGGTAGTGATGAGTTTCACGCGCTCTAAGCCCGGCCGC